TTTCTATAATATTGAATCTATATATTTATTATTTATTTTCTTCTATAATTCATAGAAATTAAATTATGAATAACTAAGATTCCGGGCCCTGTACTGAATTTCTATGTAGGTACAATTTCTGTTATATGATATGTGAGCCCGCTTAGCTCAGAGGTTAGAGCATCGCATTTGTAATGCGATGGTCATCGGTTCGATTCCGATAGCTGGCTTTTCTCTATTTGTTTCATTTTAAAAATGATTGATAATTAATGTCTCTTTGAAATCAAAGAATATAAAGGCTTCCTCCCCCTTTTCAAAGGGTTACGGATCTCTTATGTCGTAGGAGAACTTCCAACTATGAATATAGATCTATACAGAACAAATCAAGAAAAGGTCTTTATTTATATTATTTATATTATATATATTGATCTAGACATATACAATTAAGAATACAAGAGAGTCCGGTCCGGATATTAATCCAATTCAATTTATCTCATTATTCTTTGTACTACAAGACTTCATTCATTTGATTTATTTAGTTCAAGTTCAGTTTTAATTCTATAAAAAGAAATTTCAATAAAAAAAAATTAAGGAGTCTTTATGTCGCGTTACCGAGGGCCTCGTTTCAAAAAAATACGCCGTCTGGGGGCTTTGCCGGGACTAACTAGTAAAAGGCCTAGAGCCACAGGCGATCTTAGAAACCAATTACGTTCTGGTAAAAGATCTCAATATCGTATTCGTCTAGAAGAAAAACAAAAATTGCGTTTTCATTATGGTCTTACAGAACGACAATTACTTAAATATGTTCGTATCGCCGGAAAGGCCAAAGGTTCAACCGGTCAGGTTTTACTACAATTAATTGAAATGCGTTTGGATACTATCCTTTTTCGGTTAGGTATGGCTTCCACTATTCCCGGAGCCCGTCAATTAGTTAACCATAGACATATTTTAGTTAATGGTCGTATAGTAGATATACCAAGTTATCGCTGCAAACCCCAAGATATTATTACAGCGAAGGATGAAAAACAATCCAGAGCTCTAATTCAAAATTATCTTGACTTATCCCCTCACGAGGAATTACCAAAGCATTTGACTCTTCACCCATTCGAATATAAAGGATTAGTCAATCAAATAATAGATAGTAAATGGGTTAGTTTGCAAATAAATGAATTACTAGTCGTAGAATATTATTCCCGTCAGACTTAAACCTAACAAAAATCACAAGGGTTCGGGCTGTTTTGCTGCCCCTTTTCGCCGAAGTAATAGATCAACAGTTAGATTTGAATTGCCCTTTTGGGTATTTTCCATACCACAGCAATAGTAATTAGGAATAGAAAATTCCTATCAAATCCTATCAAAGAAGGGTCGAACTTCTAATAATTCTAACTAACTGTTGGAATAATGGTAATGGTATCCATTATTATTTGATTTGATCCATTGTGGTCAGTAAGATTTGTAAATTGGGTGAAGATACGGAAAGAGAGGGATTCGAACCCTCGGTAAACAAAAGCCTACATAGCAGTTCCAATGCTACGCCTTGAACCACTCGGCCATCTCTCCCACATAATGATTATGACCCAGAACAGAACCCGAGTGAATAGTGAATCATTCCTATTAGATTATTGGGTAGGTGCCAACCAATCAATTCTAACTATAAAAAAATATAAAACTTATCATTAAAGAAAGGCCTTTCCTCCCCGGCTCAGGAGATAAAGATCCTTTTTTTTATTGTTCTATAAAAATAGCCATTCATATTTGTTTTGTGAAGACGACGCTTCTGTCTTTTTCGAATATTTTACCGGATTAAATCGCCGATTCCACAAGAATTAGAAAATCCCTTTCCCGTTTTCGATTTCTCAACAACAACCCCTTACTTACTCCATAGATCTATTACAAATTCATGAATCATCTTTCTATTTGATTGTTATAGTGTATACTCGCTATGCACACAAAATGGACGGTTATTCTATTTGATTTTCATGATAGAATGATTATTCGATTTTTCCTATTTGGATCATATCCAAATTCAATCAAAATTTCCCGAGTTATCCTAATCTAATCTATAGGAAAAATCCTCGATTCTTCAACTTCGAGGAAATCGAATCAAATTCAAATATTCAAAAGAAACAATTTGACTAAGAGGTCCATATTTTTTTTATTTGCCTGTTTTTATGTTATTTCGTACTGTACAATTATTCCTTTGTTTGTGGGATTGTTTTCCCACGAGAGGTAATGAAAAGAATTATAGAATGGATTATTACCCATGCCTAGATCGCGGATAAATGGAAATTTTATTGATAAGACTTTTTCAATTGTAGCCAATATTTTATTACGAATAATTCCGACAACTTCAGGAGAAAAAGAGGCATTTACCTATTACAGAGATGGTGCGATTTGATTCGTTTTTTTTTTTTTTTTTTTCGCCCTTAGTCTTAGGAGTATGATCCGGGATAGAAAGAAAGAGGTGAAATAAATCTACGCTTATTGAAGGTGAAGTTTGGAAATAGAACAATCCCTTCTGTCGTGTATCCCCGATTAATGCAGCCTCGGATGCTTCAATTGTCGAGTCGATTCTAGTATTGAGCGAAAGGTTACACCTATAGGTTCTGTATTACAGGTCAATCCGACTCCACTAATACTAATAGGGGGCATAGGGGAAGAAGCACTACACTTCGGAATCAACAACACGAAAACTTTGTTAGAAATTACTCCCTTTCCTTATCTAGATTGGGACGAACAAGAATGGTTGGGACAGCAAAAATCCATCTCGTTCGTACTTTGGATACCCGTATAACCATCGAAGACTGTTGAAGTGACTAATTCCTGGAAATTAAAGGGCGTTAGGGACAAAGAAATTGTTGGAGTTACCGCTTCTTTTCTATCTAGTACCAACCGTTTGCTGGTAAGAAAAGATCTTTTGCAGGAAGGTTGGCTAGAGATTTCTTGCAAAAACACTAGCCCCGCTCGATTCAGAATGAGAATCTTTCAATCTTTTTTTTTTATTATTATTCTATGTATTATTCTCATTATGCACAATCAAGGGAGGAGCCGTATGAGATGAAAATCTCACGTATGGTTCTGGAACGGAGATTTTTTAAATCGAATGACGACCGTAACGGATGTCGGCTCAATCCGAAGGAAATTATGCGGAAGCTTTACAGAATTATTATGAAGCTATGCGGCTAGAAATCGATCCTTATGATCGAAGTTATATACTCTATAACATAGGCCTTATCCACACAAGTAACGGAGAACATACAAAAGCTTTGGAATATTATTTTCGGGCACTCGAACGAAATCCGTTCTTACCGCAAGCTTTTAATAATATGGCCGTGATCTGTCATTACGTGCGACTCTCTCTACTATAGAAAGAAAAGAAAGAAAAAATCCGCTATTAAATACTAGAAACAAATAGGCTTTCTACATATGAATCGTCCAAAACAACGATTTTTAGCAGCTGTAGCAAAGAAAAAAACTTCATAGAAGTCAAAATATGAAGAAAAAGATATGCCTAGATACTTTATTCTATGGATAAAGGATCTAATTGATAGAGGAAGCACCGTAAAGATCAATTAACGAGGTTTTGGGCCGATACAATAAAAACTGCTTACTTATTTCATATGAAATAAGGTTAGGAATCCACTTATGTAATAGCGTCGATCCACTAAGGTATTGAGCAGCGGTGTAGCATCAGATCCCAAAGATAGTAAGTCTTTTCTTTCGAAAGGCTTTTTCAAAGATTCTATATAAATTTCGATATGAAACCGAGATAGTTACCTTTGCAGAAAATTCTAACGATAGGGGAAATACCTATGCTTTACTCTTCTGAAGGTGGGAGAAAAGATAAAACGAAACTTGATTATTAATATTAATCAAAATTCAAGTTTGAAACTCATGTAATTAACCTACTTTTTCTTTTTTTGGTTAACCCGAAACGAAACCGGAATAGATCCATGAGAAATCTCATTCAATTAGATCTAAGATATCCGCGGTATGGTATATAAAAACTAAAACAGGACGCCGAAAGAAAAAAGGGACTCCTGAGCCGTATGAGGTAGGAAACTCTCAAGTACGGTTCTAAGGGAAGGAATTTACCCGCCTATTCCGACCGGGGAGAACAGGCCATTCAACAGGGAGATTCTGAAATTGCGGAGGCTTGGTTCGATCAAGCCGCTGAGTATTGGAAACAAGCTCTAGCACTTACTCCTGGTAATTATATTGAAGCGCATAATTGGTTGAAGATCACGAGACGTTTCGAATAAGAGCACTAAATACTATAGACACTATAGAATATTATATTATTATGATTTAGAATTTTTTTTTCTATTTGTTATAATTTGTTTGTTGACCTTATTTCATTAAATAACATGGAGCACTCCTCTGGGAAGAATCAATCAAATAATTTCATTATATTCCCTCTAAGCTCGTTCTTCCGGTATTTCGTAGGGACAACAGTAGAGAATTTTTTTTCTGCTATTAAAATAAAACGAAAACTAAGAAAAGAGATCCGCGAATGACTCAATATAGATACCAGTATGTCTCTTAGTAATAACTACTCGCGCGATTGGGAAGAGATTAATATACTATGATAATATGTAAGGCATGAAATTTTCAGTCATTCGATTTAGGAACTTAACTTAAAATGGAGATATGAATACACTCGATTGCACAAAAATTGTTTTTGCGTCAATTCAAAACAAAACCTAAGAAGGTCCGTTGAGCGCCTCGCGGCTATGTCATAATAGATCCGAACACTTGCCCCGGAGCGACTTCCAGATCATAATTGCTCTAGTGAATAACTAAATAACAATATAGGGGAGATAAATTAATTCAAATCTCTCGTAGGTTCGCCAATTTCTTGGCTGTTGGCAGGTCTCTTTATATGTGTTGTCCGGAAAGAGGAGGACTCAATGATTATTCGTTCGCCGGAACCAGAAGTCAAAATTTTGGTAGATAGGGATCCCATAAAAACTTCTTTCGAGCAATGGGCCAGACCCGGCCATTTCTCAAGAACAATAGCT